GGATTAAAAGAAAATTCCAAGTCTTAAATGAAATGATCTGGTTGGAATCATAAAGTGTGGTAGAAAGGACTATATATAGTCCTTTCTACCACACTTTAGAGTATTTTATATTATCTAATATTGTATACAATGATATTATCATATAAAGTTGTATTGTATACAGATATAGACTTTATCTAAATGGAGGGTTTATATAGATCAATTTACAATATGTATGTATATGATGTATTAGATGTACATCTAATCTAAATAGTAGACTAGTACATCGAAATAGCAGTCTAATTCTATTTCTTTTTTTCGCTACATCCACTCGATTTCGATCAACCCAAAATAATCGAAGGCCAATTCTTCTAATTCCTAGGTTTCTTATAATTTTATATATAGGTTCCGGGATCCATCAAAAGAATTAATAGAGGAAGAATAGTATAGGAATATACTATAGCAAAAGAAAACAAAACCAAGGAATTTTTTGGATTTCCCATCCCAAGAAGTCATTGATTGAGCCATTAACAGATCATTTACGAAGTTCTATGGTAACTTCTTCAGATTTTGAAAGGAAGTAGATTAGTAAAGGGGACTCGGACCATTTTTCATGCTTAAACATGACATGAGATGAGTCAAAAAAGCATAAAAAAATCTCTAGGAGTCTAAAATGTTAAATGTATGATATGTGGTGGATCACTCAGCGGAAGAAAGATCTAATTTTATTATGTGTAGAACCTCTTTGGACAACCACTAGTCACTTCCAGTAGAAAGTAAGTATCGTCGTAATCTAATAGCAGAACGATTTGTTCTTAGAACAGTGAAAGTAAAGAAAGAGAGAAACAAATAAAGAAAAAACTAGGGATTGGTTTTTTCTCGTTGTAATATCCATAATTCTGGTAAGAAGAGGTTTATCCAAACAGAATATTTAGGAGGAATTCGGTTGGAAAAAATTTCCTATCATGCGTAGATTTGAGTTTTGAAATACAACTAAACTATAGTAATCATTCGTTGTTTGATCGAATGGTTATTATTCATTATTGTCTTTCCAGTATAATTTTGAAAGAGAGACAAGCTTTTTAAAAATAAAGCTTCGAAAAACGATCAATGCAAAACGATCAATTAAACAATTGATACAATTCGATTACTCAATCGATTACTCAATCGATTACTCAATCAATTATTAATATACCTAGAGTCCACTCCTTCCCCATACTACGAGTGAAAGGGAAAATGTAAAGACTACCATTAAAGCAGCCCAAGCGAGACTTACTATATCCATGTGAATTATATCTCCTATTTCTATGAAGGAATTATTCCATTATTGATCAATAATCATAGTAGAATCAATGGCGCAGAGTCAAAATAGGATTCTGACTTAAGGCTATTGATGAACCAATTCAATGAATCCACTCGTAACAGATTCTTTATAGGATTTCTGGTAGAATTGGGAAGTATTAAGTAAAAATATGATACACACACCTTTTCCTTGCAAATTGCAAAGGAATGCTCCTAATGGAACATGTGGGAATAGTAAGACCTATTGTTTGTTTTGTTACCTTTCTTTCATAAGCAAAAAAAAAAAAAAAATATACCATCAAGATAGATAACTATCTATTGGATACCTACATTTCCTATTTGATCTAAGCCTTACTGTCTTTCTTTCTGTGAAAGAATGGGGAGACATCACTACCATTATTACATACATTTTTTTTGTAATCTCCTTACACGACCAAAGAAATCTTTTTTTTTTTACTTTGACTCTGTTATTCTATAAGATAAGAGCCGACCAACCATCCTGATTGAATGTTTGAGTACTCGGAGTCTCTCATAAGTATGGATACAAAGTATCTTCAGTCCTTTCCACAACTCCTAAATTGATTTCCCATCAGTCTATCCAATCTAATTCCAGACAGAGTCAGTAGACCCTACGTTAGTGTAGGTAGTGTAAGATAATTAGGAAGTCTTGATAGTCTTTCGTATAATCTTTTCTTCAATCCTAGGAGCAAAAATGGAATGTCCTTTAGGAACCTTTGGATACCAAGATTTCTGACCTCTTACTTTCGTAGTTCTGGAATTAATAAGTAAGCCTTACCTCATCCCTATTGGTATATCTGTTTGGGCCGCTACCCAGAACCCAAACAGAACCAGATTTTGAGAAAACAACTTACAGTCTTTTATAGAACTATGTATTCTATAAATCAAGTATCGACAAGCTCCGTCCTTTGCCTTTGCTTATGCAGGGCAAGAATTTGTCGAGTTCTATTCTATCAGTAGAATAAGAAATTCTAAGTATTTTGTTGATCAGGCGACACCCAGATTTGAACTGGGGATAAAGGATTTGCAGTCCCCTGCCTTACCGCTTGGCCATGCCGCCAAATCCGATCCAAAATCGATGAAAATATTATTCATCCACATTTTATTACTAATTGTTTTTTTTTCAGAGGGGGATTACTGAACCCTTTTTTTCTTTTTTATTTGTTTTTTGATCTTGAATCTCATTGTGCTTATCCCTTTT